TCGAGATTGACAACGATCGCTCTTTTATGAATGAACTAGAAAGTTCATTTTATAGTTATCTGAATAATGGTTCTCAAAGCGACAATCACTACTACGATCGTTATATGTATGATACTCAATATAGTTGGAATAATCACATTTTTAATTGCATTGATAGTTATCTTCGTTCTGAAATCAGTATTGATAATTACATTTCAGGCGATAGTTACAATTACAGCGACAGTTACATGTATAGTTACATTTGTAATGAAAGTGTAAATAGTAGTGACAACGAGAGTTCCAGTATACGAATTAGCACAAATAGAAGTGATTTCAATATGAGAAGAAGATATAATGATCTCGATATAAATAAAAAATACAGACATTTGTGGGTTCAATGCGAGAGTTGTTATGGGTTAAATTATAAGAAATTTTTTAAGTCAAAACTCAATGTTTGTGAACAATGCGGATATCATTTGAAAATGAGCAGTTCAGATAGAATCGAGCTTTCGGTTGATCCGGGCACTTGGGATCCTATGAATGAAGACATGGTTTCTATGGACCCCATTGAATTTCATTCAGAAGAGGAACCTTATAAAGATCGTATCGATTCTTATCAAAGAAAAACAGGGTTAACCGAGGCTATTCAAACAGGCATAGGTCAACTAAATGGTATTCCCATAGCTATTGGGGTTATGGATTTTCAGTTCATGGGGGGCAGTATGGGATCCGTAGTAGGCGAGAAAATTACCCGTTTGATCGAGCATGCGACTCGTAAAGCTCTACCTCTTATTATAGTTTGTGCTTCGGGAGGAGCGCGGATGCAAGAAGGAAGTTTGAGCTTGATGCAAATGGCTAAAATATCTTCCGCTTCATATAATTATCAATCAAATAAAAAGTTATTCTATGTATCAATCCTTACATCTCCTACAACCGGTGGGGTGACTGCAAGTTTTGGTATGTTGGGAGATATCATTATTGCCGAGCCTAATGCCTACATTGCATTTGCGGGTAAAAGAGTAATTGAACAAACATTGAATAAGACAGTACCTGATGGTTCCCAGGCGGCTGAGTATTTATTCCACAAGGGCTTATTGGACTCAATCGTACCACGTAATCCTTTAAAAAGTGTTCTGGGTGAGTTATTTCAGCTTCACGGTTTCTTTCCCTTAAATCAAAATTCAATCAAATAGAGCATTCAATTCAGTTATTTTATTTGCGGCAAAGAAGTTTTTTAGTTATTGGTAAAGAAAAAAAAGAAGAGTTCGTTTTCATTACGGGCATAAGATCTATTTATATTGTAAGAAGAATCAGAAGTTTCGGATACTTACTTTTTCTTTTTTCCTCCAGATATGTATTTTATACCTATAATTGGTGCTATATTACTGATTAGTAATCAGGAAGTTTCGATCAACAGGATAAAAGAATACATTCTTCTTTTGTTTTAGCAAAATTTTATGAAGAAAAAGAATTTCATCTTATCCTCTTACGTATTATAGATATAGAAAAATTCAAATATATAAAATAATAGAATAGAAATCGTGCATATTTCAATATTTCCCGTGAGAACTCATATTTAGTTCTACATTCCTTGCACTTATTATTCTATACTTATAATAAATAGATATACTTATCATAAGATATCTTTATAACAGGTACAAATTTTAAATCGAGGTATCCATTCTATGACAACTTTTGATTTACCCTCTATTTTTGTGCCTTTAGTGGGCCTAGTTTTCCCGGCAATTGCAATGGCTTCTTTATTTCTTCATGTTCAAAAAAATAAGATTGTCTAGATTCCTATGAAGCAGACGCTTTTATATTTAACCAATTTGATTAATTATTTCTAATGGTTCACATCATAATAGTGCTAGTTGATGAGAGTTACTTCGGGAACAAAAAAGTAAAGTCAAATTCATTTGGGTTATTCTCTCAATTCCAATAAAATGCAACTGGATCTAGTATGAACTGGCGCTCAGAACGTATATGGATAGAACTTATAACGGGGTCTCGAAAAACAAGTAATTTCTGCTGGGCCTGTATCCTTCTTTTAGGTTCACTCGGGTTTTTATTGGTTGGAACTTCTAGTTATCTTGGTAGGAATCTGATATCCTTATTCCCGTCTCAGGAAATCCTCTTTTTTCCACAAGGCATCGTTATGTCTTTCTATGGGATCGCGGGTCTGTTCATTAGCTCCTATTTATGGTGCACAATTTCGTGGAATGTAGGTAGTGGTTATGACCGATTTGATCGAAAAGAAGGAATAGTGTGTATTTTTCGTTGGGGATTTCCTGGAATAAATCGTCGTATCTTCCTTCGATTCCTTATGAGAGATGTCCAGTCGATTAGAATCGAAATTAAAGAGGGTCTTTTTCCTCGTCGTGTCCTTTATATGGAAATCAGAGGTCAGGGAGCCATTCCCTTGACTCGTACTGATGAGAATCTGACTCCACGAGAAATTGAACAAAAAGCGGCGGAATTGGCCTATTTCTTGCGCGTACCAATTGAAGTATTTTGAAATGAACTGCGAAGAATTAATGTTTTGTTAGCATGGGGGGAAGGAACAGAACTAAGGAATCTTCATTTTATAGAACTCATGCTTCATAGAAATTTTCGATCGGATAGAGTCGACGAAAGAGGTGGTTTCCTTAGTAATTTACATATTAAAAATGCCACAAAAGAAAACATTCACTACCCTCACATATCTTGCATCTATTTTATTTTTACCCTGGTGGGTTTCTCTCTCATTTAATAAAAATCTGGAATCCTGGGTTACAAATTGGTGGAATACTAGGCAACCCGAAATGTTTTTGAATGATATTAAAGAAAAGAATCTTCTAGAAAAATTCATAGAATTAGAAGAACTTTTCTTTTTGGACGAAATTCTAAAGGAGTACCCGGAGACACATATACAAAAGCTCCGTATAGAAATCCACAAAGAAACGATACAATTGGTCAAGATGCACAATGAAGGTCATATTCATAGCATTTTGCACTTCTCGACAAATATAATCTGTTTCGCTATTCTAAGTGGTTATTCTATTCTAGGTAATAAAGAACTTCTCGTTCTTAATTCTTGGGTGAAAGAATTCCTCTATAACTTAAGTGACACAATAAAAGCTTTTTCTATTCTTTTATTAACTGATTTATGTATCGGATTCCATTCGCCTCATGGTTGGGAACTAATGATTGGCTCTATCTCCAAGGATTTTGGATTTTATCATAATGATCAAATTATATCTGGTCTTGTTTCCACTTTCCCAGTCATTCTAGATACACTTTTAAAATATTGGATTTTCCGTTATTTAAATCGCGTATCTCCGTCACTTGTAGTGATTTATCATTCAATGAATGACTAAAGACTGATTCACCGATATTAATCAAATCATAATTTTTTTACTTTTTTTGTACATACACAAACAAAGCATTCAAAATCTTACTCACCTTTTATATTTATACCCATCCCAGAGACTCTTCCTGTATTCCATTCCAGTAAAATTATTCCATTACAATAGCAGAATCGTGGATAGGGAACTATACTAGTAACCTACCTAATTTATTGTAGAAATTCTCGGGATCAATGATTGGACCATGCAAAAAAGAAATATCTTTTCTCGGATAAAGGAGCAGATGGCTCGATCCATTTCTGTATCGATCATGCTATATGTAATAACTTGGCCATCTACTTCATATGCATATCCCATTTTTGCGCAGCAGGGTTATGAAAATCCACGAGAGGCGACTGGGCGTATTGTCTGTGCCAATTGTCATTTAGCTAATAAGCCTGTGGATATTGAGGTTCCACAAGCGATACTTCCTGATACTGTATTTGAAGCAGTTGTAAGAATCCCTTATGATATGCAACTGAAACAGGTTCTTGCTAATGGTAAAAAGGGGGCTTTGAATGTAGGGGCTGTTCTTATTTTGCCTGAGGGATTCGAATTAGCCCCCTCAGATCGTATTTCTCCCGAAATGAAAGAAAAGATGGGCAATCTTTCTTTTCAGAGTTATCGTCCCACAAAAAAAAATATTCTTGTGATAGGTCCTGTTCCAGGTCAGAAATATAGTGAAATCACCTTTCCTATTCTTTCCCCAGACCCCGCTATTAAAAAAGACGTTCACTTCTTAAAATATCCTATATATGTAGGCGGGAACAGAGGTAGGGGTCAGATTTATCCCGATGGGAGTAAGAGTAACAATACAGTCTATAATGCTACATCAGCAGGTATAGTAAGTAAAATTGTACGTAAAGAAAAAGGGGGATATGAAATAAGCATAGCAGATACGTCAGACGGTCACCAAGTGGTCGATATTATACCCCCAGGACCGGAACTTCTTGTGTCCGAAGGCGAATCTATCAAGCTTGATCAGCCACTAACAAGTAATCCCAACGTGGGTGGATTTGGTCAGGGAGACGCAGAAATAGTACTTCAAGATCCATCACGTGTCCAAGGCCTTTTGTTCTTCTTGGCATCTGTTATTCTGGCACAAATCTTTTTGGTTTTGAAAAAGAAACAATTCGAGAAGGTTCAATTGTCTGAAATGAATTTTTAGGTTCACGTATTTATTAACACACACATAAAGTTAAGAAAAACCAAATTCTTGTTGATCGATGTAATTATGTATGGTTAAAAATAGTATTTAGTTTACTTGCTTTGCTGCTACTGTTTGTTTTTATACCAGATATTGGGAAGTATTTAGCTTTTACTTTTCACGCTAGTAATAGACTAGTATTATATTGTGAAGAACGCGTTATTTGACGTGAATCCAACTCCCTTTTTCAATCCAAATAGGAGTTGCGTTACTATCTCACTATTGTCAAATTTGAAATGCCACGAAATAAATGAAATCAAAAGTATCCTATTCCATATAGAAAAAGGGAATCAAATTCGAATAGGAGTAGATAATCGACATAAGTGGTAGGAGAATATAAAGCAAGGAATAAATGAAAGGAACAACCTATTTATTATAGGAGGGATTCTTTATCTTTCTAATCTTCGACACAAGAAAAGGGTGAAAAT